TTTTCATTCGAGGGTATAACCCCCTTTTGCTTTCTATTGATGTTTTTATTTTCACTACCATTTTCATTTATATTAAAAAAAAGTAATTTGCTTGGTATAAACCACGGTTTAATTTTATATGCATTATAAAGTAGTACAAATTCTGGGAAGAACCAAAGTTTTAGATTCGATATAGGACAACTTAGTATTTCTTCATTCATTCCCATCCAATCAAAAAATATTTTTTTTTGATTGGGTGAATTGATTTCTTGATCCTGAGGAATCGTAAGATAAAAAAGATCCTTTTTATCAATTTTATCAATTATTTGATAATTATTAGTCCCGGTTTTAGTATTTTTATTCTTGTTGGTATCGATCTTGATCCAGGCCTCAATATCGATTTTCTTTTTAAGACAAAAATGGAGAATTTTCCAATCAAAATATTTTCGATCCGGATTTTTTTCCATATACATAATATCACTTTTTCCTAAATAATTTTTGATAGGGATATCCCCTAGTATATCAAAAAATTTGCCCTTATGTTTATGTGTGTTGTAATTATAAGAACTCTCTCGATTCTTATTTACTTGGAATGGTGATCCATAAATATATGGGTCCCTCTTATTTTCATAATTAATAGATCTATAAGATAAAAGATTATATCTATAGTATTTTTGAAAATTCGCATTTTGATTTGGTAATGAATATACTTCGTAATCGTTTTGTTTTTTGTAATGAATTAATTGGTCTTTTTCATATGAATTCTCTTTGTTTAAATCTTGATTTTGAATTGTACGACATTGATTGATTCTATTTTTCCATTTTGCTGCTATTAATCTAGACCATCTAATCTGAGATAAATGGTATTGATAATGACCTCTTAACCAGTTTTTCCATTGATTTATTCCAGAATTGCGAAGTTTCTTATGTCTTAATTCATAATGAATTATTCCTTGTTTTCCAAAATAATCTTTTATTGAAGTCTTAAGAAAAAAAGACGTTCCGTGATATTTAAGAATAGATCTTAACTTAGACAAGTTAAGAACTTGTGTTTGTGATATTTTGTAAAATACATATGCTTGTGACAAGGAGGATAAGTCAAAAAAATTCTGTGAATTCTTATTACTAATATTATAAAGTGACTTTTTTATAGTCGAAATAAAATGAATTTTATTTTGATTTGTTTTATTAATTCTTTTTTGATTTTTTTTATTATTGTAAATGGATTTATCAATCATTTTTTTTGTTGATTCAACAAAAAGTTGTATATTAATTCTGGGAATATTAATAATAGATAGAAGGATATCTGCGTATATCCTTTCAGTGAAAAATTTTATAAAATAATGTAATTTACGGATTAATCGAGTATTTCTTCTTTTTAATATTTGCCAATTTGGTGATTCGAATCTTTTAGCATTATAACTTGTTTTATTAGGACTATCATTTATTTCTGGAGTCACTTTTTTTTTATTTTTTGTAATTCTTTTTATTTGATTTCTGATTGTGCTTGTTCTATCATTCAGATCTTTCATTTTTTTTTCTGTCAGTAAAAAATTTGTCCAATATGTAGATTGAATTCGACTAAAGGATTTATGAATTATATGATTGCGGGTTATAGAATCTTTTTCTTTTTTTTTTTTAGTTTCGCTTGATTTATATATTTCTCTCAATCTAAATAATAGAATTGGATTTACTTTTGAGAGTTCTTTTTTTATTATTTTTAAAAACGGAATGCCCTTGATAATCCATTTTTTTGTTTTTTTTGAGATATTTAGAAATTTTGTTCTTTCTTTTAAAACTTTTCGAAATAGAAAATACTTTTTTTTCAATTTTCCAATTTTTTTTTCGAGTTTCTTAAAAATGGGTTCAAAAAAGGAAGGCCGTTTTTGGGGAGAACCAAAAGGAAGTTCAGCTTCCATTCCCCAAACCGTTAAAAAACAAAAATCATCTTTTTGTCCTTTCTTTTTGATTCGATCTATATGAGAGGACCGTGGCTTAGATCTGTGCCAGGGTTTCAGACAGAAAGGAAATAGCATCTTTATCTGAATACCGTCTATTAACCAATTTTTAGGAAATTCTGTTTCTGATAATTGAACACCATTATAGGTGCATTTAACATGCATTTCTTTATTCCATTCATTTAAATCCTCAGACCACTCAGGAAATTGTAATAATAGCATACGGCCAATATTTTTAGCTATTATGAATGACGGTAATATAATATATTTTCTAAGAATCGATTGAGTTATTAACATGGAACCTCTTATTACTTGAGCAAATGGAATGGTATCCCAGGCTTCTGCTACTTCTATCCGCGCTTTCTCTTTTCTTTTGTTCTCTTCTTTTTTGTCCTTTTCCTTTTTTTCCCTTTCTTTTATTTCTTCTTCTGTATAATCTGAAATTTTGAATTTTGCTCCCTTTCCTATACAATTTCTAAAAATGAGTTTTATCAGTCCGGAGATATCAAAAAAAAAGGGGTGTGATTTGTCTATTCTGTCCAAAAAAAGCGGAGAATGTGCAT